AATGAAGTGCCTGATTAAAGGGTTACTTTGATAGGATAAATAATGTAAAATTTACCTTCATTACATTAGATAGAATTAAACTATCCCAAATAGTTTCAAAAACTAACGTGCATCTTACACTTTAATATAGAAAGATAAGCTAATCTAAGCTAATGGGTTCATAACCCATATATAGAGGTCCTGATCCTCTTCTTTCTAGTGACCATCAATTTTAATAAACTTCTTTTTCTGTCATCAACGATGACAGGATCAATAATCTCTATTTCATCTAACTCATGATTTGGAGTATGAATAGGTTTAGAAATTAACCTATTGTCATTTATTCCTTTAATGGTAAATGATAAAAACCCGATGATTAATGAATCATCAATCAAATATTTTATTGTTCAAGCAGTAGCTTCAGCAATATTATTATTCTCAATTTTAGTAATTATACTAAAATTTCCCATAGGGTGGGAAAAAAAATTAGTACCCTCAATAATAATCAATTCAAGATTATTAATTAAAATTGGAGCTACACCATTCCATTTTTGATTTCCTGAAGTTATAAAAGCCTCAAGATGAAGAAATTGCTTAGTGTTAATGACATGACAAAAAATAGCTCCAATAATAGTGATATCGTATTGCATTGAAAGAAAATTATTCATTACATCAATTGTGATTTCAAGAATCTTTGTTGGAGCAATAGGAGGTCTTAACCAAACCTCATTACGTCAAATTATGGCTTATTCTTCAATTAGACATCTCGGATGAATAATTAGATCGATAATAATTAGAGAAACCATGTGAGAAATATATTTCCTAATTTACGTAATTCTAAGAGCTATTATAACCATTTTCTTCAACCAATCAAATCTTTTTTTTGTAAACCAAATTTTCATGTCAAGAAGAGGTAAAACAGGAATTAAGTTTTTTATAATTTTGTCTCTACTCTCACTTGGTGGATTACCTCCCTTCCTTGGGTTTCTCCCAAAATGAATAATTATCCAAATAATAGTAGAGAACAGAATAACACTGTTAGTTGCAACCATATCAATATTGACCACAATTACACTCTACAACTATTATATACGAGTCAGATTCACCTCACTAGTTTTAACTAACAGTGAAATATCCTGATCAATTGACATTAAATTACGAAAATCCAAAATCGTTTTATCAACAATAGTAATAATTTCAAGACTAGGGCTAATTTCAACAACAAGTCTAATTTCTAATTCCTAAAGAAAAGACTTAAGTTAAAAAACTAATAACCTTCAAAGTTACAATTAAAGGAAAGTCTTTTAGGCCTTAGTAATATTAGTTTAAACCTCTAGAATTGCAGTCTAGAATCATTATTGAACATAAGACCTAATTGGTGAAGAAGGAATTAACCCCATAAATAGATTTACAGTCTATTGCCGATAATTTCAGCCACTTCACCGAATAAATGAATATTCTCCACAAATCATAAAAATATCAGAACATTATATTTTTTGTTCGGTGGCTGAGCAGGGATAGTGGGAACATCAATTAGATTATTAATTCGAGCAGAATTAAGACAAGCAGGACAATTAATTGGTAATGATCAAATTTACAATGTAATCATTACAGCACACACTTTCATTATAATGTTCTTTATGGTTATGCCAATTATAATTGGAGGTTTTGGAAATTGACTAGTACCATTAATAATTGGGGACCCAGATATAGCTTCTCCACGAATAAACAACATAAGATTTTGATTACAACCACCTTCTTTAACTTTACTAATTAGTTCATCAATAGTGGATATAGGAGTAGGAACAGGATGAACAGTTTATCCTCCTTTAGCTGGAACAATCACACATAGTGGAAGATCAGTAGACTTAGCAATTTTCTCTCTTCATTTAGCAGGTGTATCATCAATCCTGGGGGCTGTAAACTTTATCACAACAGCCATCAACATACGAAGTAAAAATATAACCCTTGACCAAACACCATTATTTGTATGATCAGTTATTATTACAGCAATACTATTATTACTTTCATTACCTGTTTTAGCAGGAGCAATCACAATACTATTAACAGATCGAAATCTAAACACATCATTCTTTGACCCCTCAGGAGGAGGTGATCCTATTCTATACCAACATTTATTCTGATTCTTTGGTCATCCAGAAGTTTATATTCTAATCCTTCCTGGATTTGGAATTATCTCACACATTGTATGTCAAGAAAGAGGTAAAATTGAATCATTTGGAACATTGGGAATAATTTATGCAATATTATCAATTGGACTAATAGGATTTATTGTATGAGCCCACCATATATTTACAGTTGGAATAGATGTCGATACACGAGCCTACTTTACATCAGCAACAATAATTATTGCCGTACCAACAGGAATTAAAGTATTTAGATGACTAGCAACATTATATGGAACAAAATTCAATTTCAATCCACCTTTATTATGAGCAATTGGATTTATTTTTCTATTCACAATTGGTGGTCTAACAGGACTTATTTTAGCAAATTCTTCTTTAGATATTATTCTCCATGATACTTATTATGTAGTAGCCCACTTTCATTATGTACTCTCAATAGGTGCAGTATTTGCCATTATAGGAGGATTAATTCAATGATATCCATTATTTACAGGAATAACAATAAACAATAAATGACTAAAAATCCAATTCACAATTATATTTATTGGAGTTAATATAACATTCTTCCCTCAACACTTTCTAGGATTAGCAGGAATACCTCGACGATATTCCGACTATCCAGATGCTTATACATCATGAAACATCACCTCAAGAATTGGCTCTATAATCTCAATCGTAGGAATTATTATATTCATCATAATTATATGAGAAAGAATAATTTCAAATCGAAAAGTAATATTTAGAGAAAACTTATCAAGATCAAATGAATGATTACAAAATAACCCTCCTGCAGAACATATATACTCTGAGCTTCCTCTAATCTCAAAGTTCTAATATGGCAGATTAGTGCAATAGATTTAAGCTCTATACATAAATAATAAAGTTTTATTAGAAAATGGCTACATGATCTCAAATCTCATTACAAGAAAGAGCATCCCCTTTAATAGAACAACTATCATTCTTTCATGATCATACAATAACAATTCTAATTATAATTACAATTATTGTAGGATTTACCCTTAACTACTTTATAATAACTAAATTTAAAAATCGAAATATACTTCACGGACAACTTATTGAAACTATCTTAACAATATTACCAGCCATTACATTAATCTTTATTGCACAACCATTCCTATGACTACTTTATATATTAGATGATTCTAATCATGCATTAATTACTATTAAAACAATTGGACGTCAATGATATTGAAGACATGAATATTCTGATTTCGTTAATGCAGAATTTGATACTTATATACTAAAAGAAAAGGCCTTAAAAATAGATAGATTTCGACTACTAGATGTTGATAATCGAACAGTACTTCCAATAAATTCAGAAATCCGAATATTAACAAGAGCATCAGATGTTCTCCATTCTTGAACAGTACCTGCAATAGGTATTATTGACGCAACACCAGGACGACTAAATCAAGAAACATTTTTAATTAATTGACCTGGTTTATATTTTGGTCAATGTTCTGAAATTTATGGAGCAAACCATGGCTTTATACCTATCATTCTTGAAAGAACACCAGTAAATCTTTTCATTAAATGATTTTTCAAAATAATTTAAAGATTTAGTTAAATTATAACACTAAAATGTCATACTAAAATTACTTCAATTAAAGTATTCCTTAAACATCAGATGACAGAAAGTAAGTAATGGCCTCTTAAACAAAAAATAGTAAATTAACATCTACTTCTGGTAAGGAAAATAATTTTAAATCCCACAAATATCCCCAATTATGTGATTTACAATATTTATTTTATTTTCACTAACAAAATTTTTATTTAATCAAATAATATTCTTCTCATTCAAAATAAATAAAATTTCATTAAACAAAACAGAAAGAAATACAAACTACTATTTAAACTGAAAATGATAACAAATCTATTTTCAACATTTGATCCATCTACTAGATTACTTAACTTACCAATTAACTGATCAAGAACATTTATTGGATTATTATTAATCCCAACTATATACTGATTAATACCATTGTGAATCTTACTAATATGAAACAAACGTAATTTAAATTTTCATAATGAATTTAAAACACTTATTGGACCAAAATCATTTAATGGTACAACATTTATATTCATTTCAATATTAATTATAATAATATTTAATAACTTTATAGGATTACTACCTTATATTTTTACCAAAAGAAGAGATATAACATTAACATTCTCAATCGCAATACCTATATGATTAAGATTTATACAATTTGGATGAATTAATAATACAAAACATATATTAGCCCATCTAGTACTTCAAGGTACTCCTACTGCATTAATATCATTTATAGTATTAATTGAAACAATTAGTAATACTATCTGACCAGGAACTTTAGCCATCCGACTGGTCGCTAATATAATTGCAGGCTATTTATTATTAACATTATTAGGAAACACAGGAAACATAATCAGATTTGGCCTAATAACAATTCTAATTTCCAGACAAATACTCTTATTAACACTAGAATCAGCAGTTTCATTAATTCAAGCATATGTATTTTCTATCCTAAGAACACTATATTCAAGAGAAACATATTAAACTTATGATAACAACCCACTCTAACCACCCATTTCACTTAGTTGATTATAGACCATGACCTCTAACCGGGTCAATCGGGGCTATAGTTTTGACATCAGGAATAGCAAAATGATTTCACCAATTCAACATCAACCTATTCTTAATTGGGGCTTTAATTACAATTTTAACCATATTACAATGATGACGAGATGTAATCCGAGAAGGCACCTATCAAGGTCTACATACGAAATATGTATCAATTGGACTTCGATGAGGAATAATTCTTTTTATTGCATCAGAAGTAATATTTTTTATATCATTCTTTTGGGCCTTCTTTAATAGAAGAATCTCGCCTAATATTGAATTAAATATAATATGACCACCAATAGGAATTAAACCATTCAATCCTATACAAATTCCACTTCTAAATACAACCATCCTGTTAGCATCAGGAGTTACAATCACATGAGCTCATCATAGAATAATTAATTCTAACCATTCTCAAACAATACAAGGATTATTTTTTACAGTAATCTTAGGGATCTACTTCACTATCCTACAAACCTATGAATATTGAGAAGCACCATTTACTATTGCAGACGCCACCTATGGGTCTTCATTCTTCATGGCAACAGGATTCCATGGATTACATGTAATTATTGGAACAACATTTCTTTCCACATGTCTAATACGACATTTATTAAAACAATTCTCTCCAAACCATCACTTTGGATTCGAAGCAGCAGCATGATATTGACACTTTGTTGATGTAGTATGATTATTCCTTTATATTTCAATCTACTGATGAGGTAGATATTTTTCTAGTATAATAAGTACACCTAACTTCCAATTAGTAAGTTTGAAATCTCAAGAAAAATAATTTTAATAATCATTTCATCTTCAATTATCAGATTTTCTATCCCAATAATAATTATAATCATTGCAAGAACATTATCTAAAAAAAGAATTAATGATCGAGAAAAAAATTCACCTTTTGAATGTGGGTTTGACCCTAAAAGATCAGCACGTATACCCTTCTCAATTCAATTCTTTTTAATTGCAGTAATTTTCTTAATTTTTGATATTGAAATTGTATTAATTTTACCAATTATAATTATTATAAAATCATCAAACTTACTAATCTGATCAATATCCACACTCATATTTTTATTAATTCTACTTAGAGGATTATATTATGAATGAAATCAAGGAGCTCTTAATTGAGCAAAATAATGGGGGTATAGTTAATTATAACATCTGGTTTGCATTTAGAAAGTATTGAAATTTACTCAATTTCCCTCAAATGAGAAGTGAATTATCACAATCAGCTTCGACCTGATCATTGGTATAAAATTATACCCTTATTCTAATTAATTGAAGCCAAATAGAGGCATATTACTGTTAATAATATCAATGAACCAAATATTCCAATTAAAGAAATGTAAAGCAATTATTGGAGCTGCTAACTCTCAATCATAGCGGTTAAAATCCGTTAACATTTCTCCTAAAAAATCTATATAGTTTAAATAAAACAATACATTTTCAATGTAAAAATGATATAAATCTAATTATCTACAGATACAAATACTCAAAAACATAAAATTACCTTAACATCTTCAATGTTATGCTCTAAATTTGAGCTATTTGAGTAAATTATAAAATAAAATAAACAAAATGAATATTCAAAAAACAAAAGTAAAAATATAAAACCTAAAATTCAAATCATATCAACATTGAATATAATTAATAAAGTACAAAAATAAATTATATAAACCTTGTCCACCTAAAAACTCCCCCCATCCAGAATCCAAAACCCTAGAAATATAATAACCATAAGATAAAGAGAAAGAAGTTAAATAAGTAGTAGAAAGACTTGGTAAAAATCATATTAAACCTAAAAATCTAATTAAGGGCAAATTAGATAATGAATACAAAATCAATCTAAATCTATTTATTGAAATTAAATAACCTAAATAAGCTCCAATCAAAACCACAAAAATAGTAAGAAACCTTAAACTATAAGGCAATAAAATCAAATTAGGAAAAGGAAAAATTAATCAAGATAATATTCTCCCACCAAACACAGCAACAATTAATAAAGAAATTATTCTAAATGAAATATAATATCTATTATCATCAAAACCACGACCAGAAAAATAATTATTATCACCAAACATAGAGTAACTATATAAACGAAAAGAATAAGAGGCAGTTAACCCAGTAGAAAAAAAATAAAAGCAAAAAATTAAACAATTAATCCAACTCAAACTAACAAGCTCAAGAATTAAATCCCTTGAATAAAACCCTGCCAAAAAAGGTAAACCACAAAGTGATAAACTAGAAACATTTAAACAAATAGAAGTTAAAGGCATAAAATTAATAATCGAACCCATAAAACGGATATCCTGACAATACCTTATATTATGAATAATAGATCCAGCACACAAAAACAATAAAGCCTTAAATAAAGCATGAGTTAATATATGAAAAAAAGCAACCCTCGGATTACCTATTGATAAAATTCTCATTATTAGACCCAACTGTCTTAAAGTAGACAAAGCAATAATCCTTTTTAAATCAAACTCAAAATTAGCCCCTAAACCAGATATAAATATAGTTAAACATCCTAGAACCATTAAAAATCAACCAAAATTAAAATCAATTAGTATTGGATTAAAACGAATAAGTAAATAAATTCCAGCAGTAACAAGAGTAGAAGAATGAACAATATCTGAAATGGGTGTAGGAGCAGCCATTGCTGCAGGCAACCAAGAAGAAAAAGGAATCTGTGCTCTTTTTGTCATAGAAGCTAAAACAATTAATAAAGTAACAACCTTTATCTCTCAAGAATCAGAAATAAAATCAAAATAAAAAATATAGTTCCAGCCTCCAAAATTCAACATTCAAGCAATTGAAATTAAAATAGCTACATCCCCAATTCGGTTTCTTAAAGCAGTTAACATTCTAGCATTATAAGAATTTTTATTCTGGTAATAAATTACTAAACAATAAGAAACTAAACCTAAACCATCTCAACCCAATAAAATTGGACTTAAAATTAAAAAAACTATTGAAAGATTAAGCATTAATACCAACATAATAAAAAGATTATCATTAATCTCACCAGATATATAATCACAGCTATAATAAATAACCAAAGAAGAAATAAATATTACAAAATATATAAAAATTAAAGCCATTCAATCAAAAATAAAAGTTATTACAACAACTGAACTATTTAATCTGAATAATTCCCATTCAATAAACAAAATATTATCAAAAAGTAAATAATAGATACCAAAGAAATAGCCAACCAATCATAAAATAAATAAAACAGAAAATCTTAATGAACAAATAGAAAAAATATTCATGACCCAGATGGATAAACTCATATCAATGATTCCACAAATCAATATTTTAATTAAAATACCTAAGCCTAAATACATAAAAAGCTAGCCCTAAAGAATAATAAATTCAAAGGTAATCAATGTAAAACTAAAAGATGATATTCACGGAAATAACCTAAAGAATATCTATAAACACCTCTATAATTCTTTCCATGCTGAGAATAAGAATACATATATAATGTGTAAGTAGCTCTAAAAAAAGATAAAAATATTAACATAAAAAATCTTAAAAATGATCAAGAAATAATTCTATTTAACAATCTTAATTCACCTACTAAATTGAAAGAAGGAGGAGCAGCTATATTTGAAGATCTTAATTGAAATCACCAAAGAGATATTCTTGGTATTAAATTAATCAAACATTTATTAATTAATATTCTACGACTACCTAAACGTTCATAAATAATATTTGATAAACAAAATAAACCAGATGAACATAAGCCATGGCCAACTATTAAAGACAAAGAACCAAAAACACCTCATCAATTTATTCTTATCAAACCACCAATTACTATTCTCATATGAGCTACAGAAGAATAAGCAATTAAAGATTTTAAATTAATCTGACAGAAACAAATAAAACTTACAATAACCCCACCAGACATTCTTAAAGACAATCAAAAATAATTAAACTTAACACCTAGAAAAGTAATAACCCTTATAACACGAAAAATTCCATAACCACCAAGTTTCAATAAAACACCAGCCAAAATCATTCTTCCAGAAATAGGTGCCTCAACATGAGCCCTAGGAAGTCATAAATGAACCAAAAACATTGGCATCTTAACCAAAAAAGCCAAAACAATAAATAAATAAAACATAAAGTAAAAAGAACCAAAATCAACGAATAAAGGAAAAAATAAACTTCCAATAATCAAATTAATCTTAAACAAAACAATCAATAAAGGCAGACTAGCAACAAGAGTATAAAAAATTAAATAAACACCAGCCTGCAATCGCTCAGGCTGATAACCCCAACCCAAAATTAATAATAAAGTTGGAACTAATCTAGCCTCAAAGAAAATATAAAACATCATTAATCTCATTCTAGAAAATGAACAATATAACATGATTATTAAAAAAAGAATAACAAAATTAAATAAGCAAGAATAATTATTCAAATTATAAATAGAACTACTAGAAGTCAATATTAAAGAACAAACTCAAAATCTTAACAAAATTAAATAGAAAGAAAAATAATCAACCCCAAAAAAGCATGAAATCATATTAAAATCAGTACAAAGATAAAAATTCAACATAAAAATAAATCTAATTAAAAACATTAAAGAATGAACAATTCATCAAAAACATCAAAGGAAAGAGAGAGGGATCAAAAAAATAATTATAAATAAGTACTTTAGCATAAACATAAAAAGAAAGAATTAAAAAAATCATTACCATGAGAACGAATTATTGAAACCAAAATAGAAAGACCCAAAGCACCCTCACAAACAGAAAAAACTAAAAAAATTACAGGAAAAAAAATAATCATAATCAAACTCAACAAGAAAAAAACAATTAATATAAATAAAGAAAGAACAATATACTCCAATCTCAACAAAACTACTAATAAATGTTTACGCTTCGAACAAAAAACATAAACACCAGAAAAATAAATTGATAAACAAGTAAATAAACCAAATATAGACATTAGTTTTAATAGTTTAAAAAAAACATTGGTCTTGTAAACCAAAATTAAGAAAATACTTTTAAAACTTCAAGGGTAGGGAATTAATTCCCATCATTGATCCCCAAAATCAATATTTTTCATAAATTAACCCTTGATATGATAAAAATAATAATTATAAGATCATCAAACTTAATAAACATTAATTTTATAAAAATAAATCATCCAATATCCATTATAATAACCATTATTATTCAAACCTTATTTATTAGAATAATAACAGGAACAATAATAGAAAGATTTTGACTATCATACATTTTATTATTAACATTCCTAGGTGGTATAATAGTCTTATTCATTTACATTACAAGAATTGCATCAAATGAATTATTTAATTTTAATTCAAACAATATATTCACTAATATCACAACAGTAATAATTATATTTACAATTATTTCTTCTAATGAATATTTAATAATAACTGATATTTTCAAAAATAAAGACACTGACATGATAAAATTATCAATTGACATCCTAGAAATAAGACCCTCCTTAACAAAACTTTATAATTATCCTTCATTTTTAATTACATTAATAATAATAATCTACCTATTTCTAGCTTTATTAGTAATAGTAAAAATTACCAACATTAACCAAGGACCAATTCGTAAATTAAATTAACTAATGAATAAACCAATACGTTTAACACACCCATTAATCAAAATTATTAATAATTCACTAATTGATTTACCAGCTCCCACTAATATTTCATTTTGATGAAATTATGGGTCCCTTTTAGGATTATGCTTAATAATTCAAATTATTACAGGACTATTTTTATCAATACATTACACACCTAATATTGAAACAGCATTTAGAAGTATTATTCACATTTGTCGAGATGTAAATAATGGGTGAATTATTCGAACTTTACATGCTAATGGAGCTTCAATATTCTTTATTTGTATTTACCTACATGTAGGTCGAGGAATTTATTATAGATCATATTCATTCTTATACACCTGAATAATCGGAACAATTATTCTATTCTTAGTTATAGCAACAGCATTTATAGGTTATGTTTTACCCTGAGGACAAATGTCCTTTTGAGGTGCAACAGTAATTACAAATTTATTATCAGCAATTCCTTTCATAGGAACAAATCTAGTTCAATGAGTATGGGGAGGATTCGCTGTAGATAACGCTACATTAAATCGATTCTTTACTTTTCATTTCCTCTTACCATTTTTAATTACAGCTATAGCTATAATCCATTTATTATTCTTACATCAAATAGGATCAAATAATCCTTTAGGAATTAACAGAAACACTGAAAAAATTCCATTCCATCCATACTTTACATTTAAAGATTCAATCACAATTATTATAATAACATCTCTATTAATTTTATTATGCTTAACTAATCCATATCTGTTAGGAGACCCTGATAACTTCATCCCAGCAAACCCTTTAGTTACTCCTATTCATATTCAACCAGAATGATATTTCTTATTTGCATACGCAATCCTGCGATCAATCCCTAATAAATTAGGAGGAGTTATTGCACTATTTATATCCATTAGTATTTTAATAATTCTACCATTTTATAATAAAACACCTTTCCGAGGTATACAATTTTACCCACTCAATCAAATTATATTCTGAATTATAGTAACTGTAGTAATTTTATTAACATGAATTGGAAAACGCCCAGTTGAAGAACCTTATATTATAACAGGTCAAATACTTACAGTTATTTACTTTTCATACTTTATCATTAATAAACACATCAGTTATTTATGAGATTCCATAATTAAAAATTAAGTTAATTAACTTAATAGAAAGTTTATGTTTTGAAAACATAACATTAGAAGTTCAAATCTTCTATTAACTTTAGTTATTCTTAAAAAATTTCACTAAATAATTAGCGTTAATAAAATCCTTAACCCACAAAAAAAATTAAAGATAAAGGAAGAAAGCTCTTCCAAGCTATATACATCAATTTTTCATAACGAAAACGAGGTAAAGTTCCACGAACTCAAATAAAGCAAAAAGAAATAAAAGTCAATTTTATAAAAAAAATTATGGAATAAAAAAAAACAATCTCATAAGTGCTCTCATAAAAATAATTCTAGTATACTCTGATAAAAAATTAATGTAAATCCACCAGCACCATATTCAACATTAAATCCAGAAACCAACTCAGATTCCCCTTCAGCAAAATCAAAAGGAGTTCGATTGGTTTCAGCTAAACAAGAAGCAAAACAGGAAATTATTAAAGGAAAACAAATAACTACAAATCAACAATATAATTGATAATTTATAAAATCAACCAAATTAAATCTACCAACCAAAAAAATTAAACTTAATAAAATTAAAGCCAAACTAACCTCATAGGAAATAGTTTGAGCAACAGAGCGTAATGAACCAAGTAATGAATAATTAGAATTTGAAGATCAACCAGCAATTATTATTGTATAAACCCCTATTCTAGTACAACATAAAAAAAATAAAAATCCATATATAAAAGAACACATATATGTCAAATATGGGAAAACCGACCAAACAACTAAAGAAATCATTAATCTAAAAATAGGTGAAAAATAATAGAGTAAATAATTTGAAGAGATAAGAACAAAATGTTCCTTAGTTAATAATTTTAATGCATCACTAAACGGTTGTAAAATACCAATAAAACCAACCTTATTTGGCCCTTTACGAATATGAATATAACCTAATACCCTACGTTCAAATAGGGTTAAAAAGGCCACTGCAATTAAAACAAAAATAACCAACAAAAGAAAGTTTAATAAAAACATTAATAAATCATAAGATATAATTACTATTTGTAGAAATAAACTACATAAATGAAATCTAAATTCAACACATTAATCTGTCAAAATAGTAAATTAATATTAATCAATAGATAAAGAAGTATTCCAATTATACGGTCCTTTCGTACTAATACAAAAAAATAAACTTTGGATAGAAACCAACCTGGCTTACGCCGGTTTGAACTCAGATCATGTAAGAATTTAAAGGTCGAACAGACCTAGTTTCTAAACTGATACATCTAGAACTTTTCTTAATCCAACATCGAGGTCGCAATCTGCTTTGTTGATATGAACTCTAAAAAACAATTACGCTGTTATCCCTAAGGTAACTTAATCTTTTAATCACAAATTATGGATCAACCTTTCATAAATAAATGACATTAAAATAAAAAGTTTAATTATTCTTCATGTCACCCCAACAAAATAAATTAATTAACAAACAAAATAAATCAACAAAAAATGACTTTAATTAACTTATAAAGCTCTATAGGGTCTTCTCGTCCTAAAGTTAAATTTAAGCCTTTTGACTTAAAAGTTAAATTTTATTAATTAAAATTGAGACAGTCCCCCTCTCGTCAAACCATTCATTCCAGCCCTCAATTAAAGAACTAATGATTATGCTACCTTTGCACGGTCAAAATACCGCGGCTATTTAAACTATTATTCAGTGAGCAGGTCAGACTTCAAATTATCATCAAAAAGACATGTTTTTGATAAACAGGCGAAGAGAAAATTTGCCTAGTTCCTTAAAATAAATTATCAACTAAAATACCCATAAACAAATAAATATACTAATTCAATCATTATAACAAAAAATACAAAATTAATTTAAAAATTTCAATAAAAATTCTAAAAACATTATAAAATCACAAATCTAAAAAATGAACAAAAACGTAATCAAAAAGATGACTGGTTAAAAGCCTACTTTTTATTAATTTTTTTAAAATTATAGAATAATAACTTAAGAGCTTATCCCCTAAAGTATTAATAAGTTTATAATTAAAAACAAAAAATAGAAAATAATCAATAAACCACAAAAAATTCAATTTTATCTTGAAAAACTAGATATCTTAGAAAACGAATAACATTTCACTTCTATAATTAAATTTAAAATATTATTGACACAATAAAAGGGAAATTAATTATAAATCAATCTAAATCGAGACTAACAATATTAATGCAAAAATATTTATTAACCCTGATACAAAAGGTACCTCAAAATAAGAGTACTTTTAAAATTTTATTCAAAATTAATAGTCCAATTACTTTACTAATTCACTATAATTAATAAAATCAGTTCTTTAAAAAATACTTAGACAAAAAGAAACAAAGTTATTTCTATTAAACAATTTGAATACAAACAATTAAAATAAAAAAATAAAAATCAAGGCACCCTGAATTGCACAGAATCAACTCCAGTGTAAATGAAATACTTTACTAACAAATTTACCTTGATTTCTTTCTAGACACACTTTCCAGTACGCCTACTATGTTACGACTTATCTCAACTAAAATAAACCAATTATAAAAACATAAATAATGAGAGTGACGGGCGATGTGTACACACCTCAGAGCCAATATCAAATGAATAATGTTAAACAAATTACTATCAAATCCAACTTAGTTATAAATTTAAATAAATAAAACCGACAAAGTAAAACCTAATGTAACCCGCCTCCACTTAATTATAATGCTGCACCTTGACCTGAAATTTTACTCAATTAAGAATTATGAAAATTTTATAACCCTAAAAAGATCCTCTGATAGCGGAGATATAAACAAATAAATCAAGTTATACTAATCGTGTACTATCAATCATGGGGTAGGTTCCTCTGAATGGAATAAAATGCCGCCAAATTCTTTAGGTTTTAAGAACTTAACTATTAATACCCTAACAAACTTTTACAATTAAAATAATAGGGTATCTAATCCTAGTTTATAATTTAAATTTCACAGAATCAAAAATAAGAATATTAAATAAATAAAAAATTTCACCTACAAAATACATAATTATACACTTATAAAGAATAATTAACTGTAAAGTCAAAAATATTCACTTGCATAAATTGTATAACCGCGACTGCTGGCACAAAATTAGTCAAAACTTAATCAATTACTAATTCCAAATTAACTTGATTTTATTAAATTAAATTACTACATCAACGAAACATTTAGTATTCAAAACTAGTATATAATATAAAGATAAAGTGAATAATTAAGCAAGAATAAAACTTTGATGATAAAAACAAAAACATCTAAAACACATCATTTCAACCATCAAACCCAAGGATGATACATAAAACCAAGAAAACCCTTTAAACTCATTCAGATTTTTATTAAACTTTAAAAGAAGACCTATACTACTCAAAAGAGGAGTGACCAGCCCCTCACGAGTTGAAAAAAACTTCAATATTATTAATCATGTTAATTCCAACCAAACTTCAACCATCAAACCCAAGGATGATACATAAAACCAAGAAAACCCTTTAAAATCATTCAGATTTTTATTAAACTTTAAAAGAAGACCTATACTACTCAAAAGAGGAGTGACCAGCTCCTTTAAACTTCTTATATATAAATAATTAATGCTCTAGTACATGAATTCAACAAAGGGATAGTATTGCTTAGAATAGTCTTATTCATTTAATCTTTTTTTTTTTTATACTTCCAAAAAAAGATTAAATAATATAAGGTATTTTTCTAAATACTATTTCATAACTTATAATACTGATTACTAATCAATAAACTATATCTATTAATCAATGATCAGTATATTAATCTAATCCCTTATAATCAAATAAATAATTATACCAATAACATTATTGTAAATTAATCTGTGATTATTAATATAAAGTTCTAAATTACAATAATAATTAAAGTTAAATATTTTCTTTTCTTTAAAACTATAAGTATATATACTTTTTGATAGATGAATATAACTAATATAATTCTTTAGTTATTAAGATAAGTAGTATAAATACGTTAATATACTATAAATAAATTACTAATAACGAATTATATTAGATTAAATTCATTATTATTAATATAAAGATCTAAATCTCAATAATAATTAAAGTTAAATATTTTCTTTTGCCTAAAACTATAAGTATATATACTTTTTGATAGATGAATATAATTAATATAATAGCTTAATGTAAATAAATAAACCTAGTAGGTATTAAACGTGTAGTAGATATATATATATAATTAAATAATTTATATTATATTCCAAGCCTAAATAAAACCCAATTACAAAAGAAAAAATCACTACATCCCCGAAATTAACCAAAAGATACAGATCTATTTAATGGGGAGCATGCTTATAATTTACATATAAAATAATAAAAATTGC